TTCTCGTACCTTTGAATCCAGAAGTACCAGCTGAGGACCAAGAAACTACTCGACCCCGTACATCTGTAACAGTGACAATGGTATTATTGAAACTTGCTTGAACATGAATAACTCCCTTTGGTATTCTACGTGCACCCTTACGTGAACCAATACGTCCATTCCGACGCGAACTAATTTTCGGTATAGCTTTTGCCATATTTTATCATCTCGTAAATATGAGTCAGAGATATATGGATATATCCATTTCATGTCAAAACAGATTCTTTATTTGTACATCGGCTCTTCTGGCAAGTCTGATTAGCCCTGTCTTTGTTTATGTCTCGGGTTGGAACAAATTACTATAATGCGCCCCCGCCTACGGATTAGTCGACATTTTTCACAAATTTTACGAACAGAAGCTCTTATTTTCATATTTCTTATTCCTTACCTTAATTCTGAATCTATTTCTTGGAAGAAAATCAGTTTCTTGAAATTTTTCATCTCGAATTGTATTCCCACGAAAGAAATGGTGAAGTTGAAAATCTAATCCTTCAAATCTTTGTTGTGGAGTCGATAAATTATATGCCCTTTGGTTGAATCATAAGGACTTACTTCAATTTTGACTCTATCTCCTGGCAGTATCTGTATAAAACAAAGTTCCTTTGAGGTATCAACTAATGTGAAAGATATTAGACAACCCTCCCCCCTTTTTTTCTTTTTCACAAATTTCACAAATAGGAAGTTTCGAATCCAATTTGGATATTATAAAGGATTACCAGATATAACACAAAATTTCTCCACCTATTCCTTCTAGTCGAGCCTCTCGGTCTGTCATTATACCTCGAGAAGTAGAAAGAATTACAATCCCCATTCCACCTAAAATTCGCGGAATTCGTTGATAATTAGAATAGATTCGTAGACCAGGTCGACTGATTCGTTTTAAATTTAAAATATTTCTATAGGGTCTTTTCCTATTCCTTCTATGTCGCAGGGTTAAAACCAAAAAATATTTGTTGTTTTCTCGATGTTTTCTCACGTTTTCGATAAAACCCTCTCGTAAAAGTATTTGAACAATATTTTCGGTAATATTAGTAGATGCTATTCGAACCACCCTTTTTCGATCCATATCAGCATTTCGTATAGAAGTTATTATCTCAGCAATAGTGTCCCTGCCCATGATGAACTAAAATTATTGGGGTCTCCAAATTTGATATAATCAACGTGTTTTTTACTTATTTATTTTTGAATATGATATGAATTATTAAAGATATATACGTGAGACACAATCTACTAATTAATCTATTTCTTTCAAATATCCCATTCGAAACAGATCACAATTTCATTTTATAATACCTCGGGAGCTAATGAAACTATTTTAGTAAAATTTAATTCTCTCAATTCCCGGGCGATTGCACCAAAAATTCGAGTTCCTTTTGGATTTCCTTCTTGATCAATAACAACTGCAGCATTGTCATCATATCGTATTATCATCCCGTTGTTACGTTTGAGTTCTTTACAGGTACGCACAATTACAGCTCTGACTACTTCTGATCTTTCTAGGGGCATATTTGGTACTGCTTCTTTGATCACAGCAACAATAACGTCACCAATATGAGCATATCGGCGATTGCTAGCTCCTATGATTCGAATACACATTAATTCTCGAGCCCCGCTATTATCCGCTACATTTAAATGGGTCTGAGGTTGAATCATTTTTTTAATCCGTTCTTTGAATGCAAAGTGCGAAGAAAAAAAAGAAATATTTTTGTCCAAAAAAAAAAGAAACATGCGGGTTTGTTTCATATCTAAGAGCCCTTTCTACATTTTTTCTATTCCATTACGAAATAATGAATTGAGTTCGTATAGGCATTTTGGATGCTGCTAGTGAAATAGCCCTTCTGGCTATATTTTCTGTTACTCCACCCATTTCATAAAGTATTCGCCCCGGTTTAACAACAGCTACCCAATATTCAGGGGATCCTTTTCCTGAACCCATACGTGTTTCTGCGGGTCTTAGTGTAACTGGTTTGTCTGGAAATATACGTACCCATATTTTTCCACCACGACGTGCATTTCGTGTCATTGCCCGTCGGCCTGCTTCTATTTGTCGAGATGTAATCCAAGCAGGTTCAAGTGCCTGAAGAGCATATTTACCGAAAGAAATACGATTACCTCGATAAGATATTCCCTTCATTCTTCCTCTATGTTGTTTACGGAATCTGGTTCTTTTGGGGTTATAGTTGATGGTTGGTTCTGAATTCCATCTCTACTACAGAACCGGACGTGAGAGTTTCTTCTCATCCAGCTCCTCGCAAATAAAAGGATTCAAAAAAATTCAATTTGAATTAAGCTAGAATAGTCAATCTTAAGTTAAGATATATATGTATTTACTGAGTAATACCTTGAACGTGGGCTTCTTTGAGATTTCATTAAATCTATTAGTAATTTGTATATCTTGTTTGAATAGATAACTAAACTTTGTAGTTTTCTAAATAGAAATAAAAAAAATTGTATTATTATA